ACACCGGGGATTTCAAGTCCCCCGCTCTACCAGCTGAGCTATCCCGGCCATTTCCGAAGTATCATTGTTATTTTATGATATGACTTATGCCTAAGTCAAGTCAAAGAAACTCAAAAGTAATAAATTAAAAAAGTTTTATACCGGTAATTTCTTGGATCTTCGAAAAGAAGACTTTCTAAGTTTTAAAATTAAAAATTATATATATAGATAATAAATAATTCAAATCGATATTTTTTTCTCATTTGTACCTGTATGATATATCCCACAAGACTTGTCTATAATAAGAAAATAAATTATAGTTTGTAAAAGCGTAGGATGAATGAAAAAAGATAATGAATTCTTGAATAACTAAAAAAAGGTAAGGCGTCAAACAAACTTTTTGGGGGAGTAGAGTTGGGGATAGAGGGACTTGAACCCTCACGATTTTAAAAGTCAACGGATTTTCATCTTACTATAAATTTCATTGTTGTCAGTATTGACATGTAGAATGGGACTCTATCTTTATTCTCGATTAATAAGTTCCACCTAGGATCTATCAGACTATGAAGTGAATCATTTGATCAATGAATATTCTATTTTTTCTTAAACTTCGAATTGATTCACACCATCTCTACTAAAAAAAAAAAAAGAAATCGAGATTCAGGTCGTCATTTTTTAGATCGTTTTGTGTTACCTATATTTATACAAAATAGGTTTTTATCCTTCATCCTTTTTTTGAAGTTTGGATCGAAGGATTCCTTTATCAACACAAGGTAGTGAACTCCATTTGTTAGAACAGCTTCCATTGAGTCTCTGCACCTATCCCTTTTTTCTCGCTTTATAAACTCTGGTTTGTTCGCGTAAACCAGGATTTGGCTCAGGATTGCCCATTGTTAATTCCAGGGTTTCTCTGAATTTGAAAGTTATCACTTAGTAGGTTTCCATACCAAGGCTCAATCCAATTAAGTCCGTAGCGTCTACCGATTCCGCCATATCCCCCTTTTACTTTTAGATTAGGATCTAATTATTATTATTATGTCTTTCCACTTTTTCTTATGCCGAAACTTTGGAATTCATTACATATAGATACTTTTTTTTTTTTTTTTTGTATCTTCTTTCATTTTTTTTAGCCCAATCCATATTGATTTAGTCTAATCAACAAAGATTCTATCATTTTTGTATTTGCAATTCAATATGGTTATATATTACATAACATATATATGTTATTCCTTTTCTCATCTTTGTCTTAAATTTTTTAAAAAATAGTCTAACGGTCGATTCTCTTTTTTTTACTTCCATCAAAAGAAGTTTATGATTCTTTTTGAAACTTAGAATTCTAGAATGTGCAGCGGAAAAAGATTATAAGTCTACTTCGTAGATTTTAAATTCTAATAATTCTAAAAAATTATATTCGAATATCAATTCGAATAATTCTATATTTTTAAAAATAAACATATAAAAAAATAATCATAGCGTAAGGTTAGAACAAAAAAACAATAATTTCAAATCAGATATCATTTAACTAAAAAAAAGAGTTCTGATCTAATTAAGAGTTTCTTATTTATAAACTAATGAAATCAAAATTATAAAGTCGATATATCGCTATATTCTATTAATTAAGGTTATGTTTTATTTATTTAATTGTTATGTTTTATTTATTTAATTATAGTCACTATTTATTTGAGCTATATTTTGTTCTAGAATATATAGAATATGAATATTTAATTCTAAATAGATAAGGAAAAATATGAATAGAATAGTTATTTTAGTAGTTTAGTGAATTTGTATGCACGTGCTATTTTATTTGAGCCCGCTTAGCTCAGAGGTTAGAGCATCGCATTTGTAATGCGATGGTCATCGGTTCGATTCCGATAGCTGGCTTTTCCATATTTTGTCGTTTTTTACATGATTTTTAATGTACTTTAAAAATCAAAGAAGATTGAAAAGACTTTTTTCCCCTTTTCCCAGAGTTACCACTCCATTTATATTATGTCATATAAACTTCCATATAGGAATATATATTGGGTATAAAGAATTAGACCTTTGCAAAAAAAATCAAAAAAATAAAGGAAAATTTTTATGATTTATATATATATATATTGTATATACAATAAAAAAAATCTGTATATTGAGAAGAATATATCTCCTTACTCTTTGTATTCCAATAGTTTATTGGAGTGGATTTAACGTCATTTATCATTATCATTTAGTTCAGTTTTAATTTTGTTTAGTTTTGTACAAAAAAAAAAAGGAGTCTTTATGTCACGTTACCGAGGGCCTCGTTTTAAAAAAATACGCCGTCTGGGGGCTTTACCGGGACTAACTAGTAAAAGGCCTAGGGCAGGAAGCGATCTTAGAAACCAATCGCGCCCCGGAAAAAAATCTCAATATCGTATTCGTTTAGAAGAAAAACAAAAATTGCGTTTTCATTATGGTCTTACAGAACGCCAATTACTTAAATATGTTCGTATCGCCGGAAAAGCCAAGGGGTCAACAGGTCAAGTTTTACTACAATTACTTGAAATGCGTTTGGATAACATCCTTTTTCGATTGGGTATGGCTTTGACTATTCCTCAAGCACGCCAATTAGTTAACCATGGACATATTTTAGTTAATGGTCATATAGTTGATATACCAAGTTATCGCTGCAAACCCAGAGATATTATTACAGTCAAGGATGAACAAAACTCTAGAACTTTGGTTCAAAATCTTCTTGATTCATCTGCCCCCGAGGAATTGCCAAACCATCTAACTCTTCACACATTCCAATATGAAGGGTTAGTCAATCAAATAATAGATAGGAAATGCGTCGGTTTGAAAATAAATGAGTTGCTTGTCGTAGAATATTACTCTCGACAGACTTAATAAACCTAACTTTAAGTAAAAAAAAAGAACTAAAAACAAGAGTTCGGATAACTCCCCTTCGCCCTCCTTTTTGATAAAAAAAAGGCACAAGGTAAGGGATTTTGTCGGGGAATCTTTTTCCTATTCATGTATCATAGATTGGTAGGGAGATTTGGATCCCTTGTTTGCTCTTCCCAGCATATTCCATATCGAAAAAATTAGGAATAGAGAATCTATTTAAAAATAAAAACAAGTTTATATTTATTCTTTTTGATTTGATACATTGTGGTCAATCCCGTAAGATTGGTGAATTAGTTGAAAGTACGGAAAGAGAGGGATTCGAACCCTCGGTAAACAAAAGCCTACATAACAGTTCCAATGTTACGCCTTCAACCACTCGGCCATCTCTCCGACACCAGGATTATGACTGAGTACCTGGGTGAATAGCGAGTTATTCATCGTTTTTTAGGTTATGGTTAATAGATACCTTTTTTGACCGGAAAAAATTGTAAGTAGATAGAAGGTTTTTTTATGAGTCCGCTTTTATGTTAGTTCGTACTATACAATTACTTTGTTTGTGAGAAAATTTTCTCACAAAAGAAAAGGTAAAGGAAATCAAAAGAGTTATAGAATGGATTATTACCTATGCCAAGATCGCGTATAAATGGAAATTTTATTGATAAAACCTTTACAATTGTAGCCGATATCTTATTACGAGTCATTCCGACAACTTCCGGAGAAAAGGAGGCATTTACTTATTACAGAGATGGTGCGATTTGATTATCATTATTTTTTTTATCGCCGATTTGGAATAGAAAGAAAAACGAGTATTGAAAAAAAAATCTACGCTTTTGAAGGTGAAGTTTATAATATAAAAAAAGCAATCCCTTCTGTCATGTATCCACGATTAATGCAGCCTTAGATGCTTCAATTGTGAATTCTAGTATTGAGCAAAAGGTTTTTACCTATGGTTCCCGTATTACAGATCAATCCTACTACACTAATACAATATACGAATAGGAGGCATAGGGGAAGAAGCACTACGCCGAGAAATCAACAACACGAAAACTTTTTTCAAAATGATTCCTTTTCTTTCTTCTTCTTTGGGATTGGGACTAATTAAAATGGTTGGAACAATAAACATCCATCTCGTTCGTACTTTGGATACCCGTATAACCATTGAAGACTGTTGAAGTGGCTAATTCCTGGAAATTTAGGGGCGTTGAGAACAAAGAAATTTTTAGAGTTTACTTTTTTATTTTTATCTAGCATGAGCCCACTTGGTAGTAAGAAAAGATCTTTTGCAAGAAGGTTGGCTAGGGATTTCTTGTAAAAACATTAGCCCCGCTTAGTTCATAATGACATCAAATTTTTCCATATATTATTTTCATTATGCACCTAAAGGAGGAGCCGTATGAGATGAAAATCTCACATACGGTTTTGAAACGGAGAATTCGTTAAAGCGAATGACGACCGTAACGGATGTCGGCTCAATCTGAAGGAAATTATGCGGAAGCATTACAGAATTATTATGAAGCTATGCGCCTAGAAATTGACCCCTATGATCGAAGTTATATACTCTATAATATAGGCCTTATCCACACAAGTAATGGGGAACATACCAAAGCTTTAGAATATTATTTTCGGGCATTAGAACGAAACCCCTTTTTACCACAAGCTTTTAATAATATGGCTGTGATCTGTCATTACGTGCGACTATCTCCACTATAGAAAAAAAGAACGAACAGCTAGTCAATTAAATACTAGAAACACAAAAAAGGGCTTTCTACATAAGCATCGTACAAAACGATTTTTTATCAGCTGTAGCAAATAAAAAAACTTCATAGATCAAATATGAAGTGAAGACTGGATATGCCTAAAAACTTTCTTTCTATGGATAAAAAAAGATTTAATTGATAGAGGAAGCACCGTAACGATCAATTGGAAAGGTTTTGGACCGATACAACAAGAGCTGTTTATTTATATCATAATAATATGAGATAAATCTTCGGAATCTACTTATGTAATAGAGTAGATCCCCTAAGGTATTGAGCAGCGGTGTAGCATCAGATCCTAAAGACAGTAAGTCTTTTTATTTTTTTTGAAGTATGAAAAAAGTCTTTTTCAAAGATTCTATATAAATTTTTATATGAAAGCGGGATAGTTACCTTTCAGAA